TATAAGGTGCCTGATTAAAGGGTAATTTTGATAGAATTAATCATGTGTTTTACACCCTTATAATTACGCTTAATAGAATTAAACTATTCCTTTTAATATCAAAAATTAAAGTACATCATATACTAAAGCATAAAAAGATAAGCTAAATAAGCTACTGGGTTCATACCCCATTTATAAAGGTTTTAATCCTTTTCTTTTTAATTTGAAAATTATATAAAATTTTATTTTTTAATATTTTAATTATAAGAACTTTAATTTCAATTTCAGCATATTCTTGGTTTAGAATATGAATTGGACTCGAAATTAACTTATTAAGAATTATTCCCCTTTTAAAATCAAACAAAAATATCTTTCCTGCTGAAGCTAGATTAAAATATTTTATTACTCAAACCTTAGCTTCAATTATTATCTTATTTTCAATTATTGAATCAATATATATTTCTGAATATATTTCTAGTAATCATAATTATTGACTAATAATAATAATAAATTCTGCTTTATTAACAAAAATAGGAGCTGCCCCCTTCCATTCTTGATTCCCCGAAGTAGTAGAAGGCTTAAATTGAATAAATAATTTTATTTTATTAACATGACAAAAACTAGCCCCAATAGTTCTTATCATATATAATTTAAATATATATTTCTTTTTAAGAATCATTATTATTTTATCATCAGTAATTAGAGGTATTATAGGAATTAATCAAATTAGATTACGAAAAATTCTTGCTTATTCCTCAATTAATCATATTGCATGAATATTAGCAAGAATAATAAATTTAAAAATAAATTGATTTATTTATTTTGTAATCTATTCCCTAATTAATTTAAATATCATTTTTATATTTTATTCATTAAATATTTTTTTTATTAGACAATTATTAATTAGTTTATCACAAAATAAATTAATTAAGATAATTTTCATTTTAAATTTCTTTTCACTTGGAGGATTACCCCCATTTTTAGGATTCTTACCTAAATGAATTACAATTCAAAATCTTTCTTTTAATAATTTTTATATATTAAGATTTATTTTAATTATTTTTACATTAATTACTTTATTTTTTTATATCCGACTTTCTATTACAACATTAACTTTCTCTATACAAGAAACAATTATTAAAACTAATAAAATTAATAATTATACAATAATTTTTTTAAATATATTCAATATTTTAGGAATTTTTATTTGCACAAATCTATTTAATATTTTGTAAGGATTTAAGTTAAAAATAAACTTTTAACCTTCAAAGTTAACAATAGAAAATTTTCTAAGCCTTAAAAGTTTAACTTTTCCTTTAAATTTGCAATTTAATATCATTATTGAATATAAGACTTGATAGAAGAATTCTAATTCATAAATAAATTTACAATTTATCGCCTATTTTCAGCCATCCTATCGAATAAATGATTATTTTCAACTAATCATAAAGATATTGGAACATTATATTTCATTTTTGGAATTTGAGCTGGAATAGTAGGAACATCCTTAAGAATCTTAATTCGTGCTGAATTAGGAAGACCCGGCTCATTAATTGGAAATGATCAAATTTATAATGTAATTGTTACTGCCCATGCATTCATTATAATTTTTTTCATAGTAATACCAATTATAATTGGGGGATTTGGAAATTGATTAGTCCCATTAATAATTGGTGCCCCAGATATAGCTTTTCCTCGAATAAATAACATAAGATTTTGATTATTGCCCCCATCTTTATTTTTGTTATTAATAAGAAGAATAGTAGAAAGAGGAGCAGGTACAGGATGAACTGTTTACCCCCCTTTATCAGCTAATATTGCCCATGGAGGAGCATCTGTAGATTTAGCTATTTTTAGTCTTCATCTTGCAGGAATCTCATCAATTTTAGGAGCAATTAACTTTATCTCCACTATTATCAATATACGACCCTATGGTATAAGAATAGACCAAATACCTCTCTTTGTATGAGCAGTATTAATTACTGCTATTTTATTATTACTTTCTTTACCAGTATTAGCCGGTGCTATTACTATACTTTTAACTGACCGAAATTTTAATACATCCTTTTTTGACCCTTCAGGAGGGGGAGACCCTATTCTTTATCAACATTTATTTTGATTTTTTGGACACCCTGAAGTATATATTTTAATTCTACCTGGATTTGGAATAATTTCTCATATTGTAAGACAAGAAAGAAGAAAAAAAGAAGCATTCGGAACATTAGGAATAATTTATGCAATAATAGCAATTGGATTATTAGGATTTATTGTATGAGCACATCATATATTTACAGTAGGTATAGATGTTGATACTCGTGCTTATTTTACTTCAGCTACTATAATTATTGCTGTACCTACAGGTATTAAAGTTTTTAGTTGACTTGCAACATTTCATGGAACTGAAATTAATTATAGACCAACAACTTTATGAGCTTTAGGATTTATTTTTCTTTTTACAATTGGAGGATTAACAGGAGTAATTCTAGCCAATTCTTCAATTGATATTGTATTACATGACACTTACTATGTTGTTGCTCATTTTCATTATGTTCTTTCAATAGGAGCAGTATTTGCAATTATAGCAGGTCTTGTACAATGATACCCCTTATTTACAGGATTAACTTTAAATAATTTTATACTAAAAATTCAATTTTTTATAATATTTATTGGAGTAAATTTAACATTTTTCCCCCAACATTTTCTAGGATTAATAGGAATACCACGACGATATTCTGATTATCCAGATACTTTTATATTATGAAATATAATTTCTTCAATTGGATCATTAATTTCATTAATTAGAATTTTATTTTTGATATTTATTCTATGAGAATCTTTAAGAATAAAACGAAAAAGATTAGGTTCTTTAAATATAAATTCTTCAATTGAATGAATACAATTTCTTCCCCCTGCTGAACATAGATATTCTGAACTCCCAATACTATCTGCTAATTTCTAATATGGCAGACAAAGTGCATTGGACTTAAACCCCAAATATAAAGCTTAACCTTTTTTTAGAAATGACAACTTGAAAATCTCTTATACTTCAAGATAGAATTTCTCCTATTATAGAACAACTTAATTACTTTCATGACCATACCCTAATAATTTTGCTAATTATTACTGTTTTAGTTGGTCAATTAATAATAACATTATTTTTTAATAAATTTACACATCGTTATTTATTAGAAGGACAATTAATTGAAATTATTTGAACAATTCTTCCAACTATTACTTTAATTTTTATTGCTATTCCATCTCTACGATTAATTTATATTTTAGATGAAATTAATAATCCAATAATTACTATTAAAACTATTGGACATCAATGATATTGATCTTATGAATATTCTGATTTTAAAAATATTGAATTCAATTCTTATATAATCCCTATAAATGAACAAAATAATTTTAACTTTCGATTACTCGATGTAGATAATCGAATTACTACTCCATTTAAATCTAATATTCGAATTTTAGTTACATCTGCAGATGTAATTCATTCATGAACTATTCCATCTTTAGGTGTAAAAATTGATGCAACCCCCGGACGATTAAACCAATCTAGATTCTCTATTAATCAAGCAGGATTATTTTATGGTCAATGTTCTGAAATTTGTGGAGCAAATCATAGATTTATACCAATTGTAATTGAAAGAATTTCTCCTAACTATTTTACTAAATGAATTCTTAAAATAATTGAAATTTCATTAGATGGCCGAAAGTAAGCAATGGAATTTTAAATCATTTAATAATATATTAACGAATATTTCTAATGAAAAATTTAGTTAAATATATAACATTAGCTTGTCAAGCTAAAATTATTTTTAAAAAATAATTTTTAATTCCTCAAATAATACCATTAAATTGATTAATATTAATATTATTTTTTATTATCATTTTTTACTTATTTAATAATCTAATTTATTTTAACACTATATATATAAAAAAAAATATTAAAACTATAAAAAAATCCTTAAATTTTAATTGAAAATGATAATAAATCTTTTTTCTTCTTTTGACCCTTCAACAAATTTTAACTTATCATTAAACTGATTAAGAACAATAATAGGAATAATTTTAATTCCTATAATCTTCTGATTTATCCCATCTCGAATAAATATTCTATGAATTAAAATTATTACAATTTTACATACTGAATTTAAAATTCTTATTGGAACCAAATCAAAATCTAGAACAATTATATTCATTTCTTTATTAAGAATTATTTTATTTAATAATTTTATAGGATTATTCCCTTATATTTTTACTAGAACAAGACATATAAGAATAACATTAACCTTAGCATTACCTTTATGATTAAGTTTTATAATTTATGGATGATTTAATCATACTACTCATATATTAGCTCACTTAGTTCCTCAAGGAACTCCTGGTATTCTTATACCTTTTATAGTATGTATTGAAACAATTAGAAATTTAATTCGACCAGGAACCTTAGCAATTCGTTTATCAGCTAATATAATTGCTGGACATTTACTTATAACTTTATTAGGAAATACCGGGCCTATACTATCTTTATTAATATTAAATTTATTAATTATTACACAAATTTTACTCTTAGTTTTAGAAACAGCAGTTTCAATTATCCAATCTTATGTATTTGCTGTTTTAAGAACTTTATATTCAAGAGAAGTAAATTAATGACAATAAAAAATCACCCATTTCATTTAGTTGATATTAGACCTTGACCAATTTTAGGAGCAATAAGTACTATAATTACTATATTAGGATTAATTAAATGATTCCATTTATATAATAATAACCTAATTATAATTGGATTATTAAGAACTACTTTAATTATATACCAATGATGGCGAGATATTGTACGAGAAGGAACTTTCCAAGGTTTACATACAAATAAAGTAAGAAAAAATTTACGTTGAGGAATAATTTTATTTATTACATCTGAAGTATTTTTTTTCATTTCATTTTTTTGAGCCTTTTTTCATAATTCATTAGCCCCTAATATCGATATTGGAATAATTTGACCACCTAAAGGAATTGAATCCTTTAACCCAATTGAAATTCCTTTATTAAATACATTAATTCTATTAACTTCAGGACTAACAGTTACTTGAGCACATCATAGACTTATAGAAAATAATTATAAACAAACACTACAAAGACTAATATTAACTGTAATATTAGGAATAATTTTTTCAATATTTCAATTATTTGAATATTTAGAAGCTCCATTTACTATTTCAGATTCAATTTATGGATCAACATTTTTTATAGCTACAGGATTCCATGGATTACATGTATTAATTGGATCAACATTCTTATTAATTTGTTGTATTCGTCATTATATAAATCATTTTTCATCGATTCATCATTTTGGATTTGAAGCAGCAGCTTGATACTGACATTTTGTTGACGTAGTTTGATTATTCCTTTATATCTCTATTTACTGATGAGGTAGATATTTATATAATATAAAAATTATATTTGACTTCCAATCAAAAAATCTAGATTTCTAGTATAAATAATTATTCTAATAATTTTAATATCAATAATAATTTTAGCAATCATTTTTATTTTAATTTTATTATTAAATTTAATCTCTAAGAAAACTTTTTATGACCGAGAAAAAAGAAGCCCCTTTGAATGCGGATTTGACCCAAAATCAAATGCCCGATTACCATTTTCATTACATTTTTTTTTAATTGCAATAATTTTTTTAATTTTTGACGTAGAAATTACTTTACTTTTACCATTAATTTTAACTTTAAAATTATCTAATATTTTAAATTATTCAATTGTAATAATATTATTTATTATTATTTTAATCCTAGGACTATATCATGAATGAAACCAAGGAGCTTTAAATTGAACTAATTAGGATAATAGTTAAAAATTAACATTTAATTTGCATTTAAAAAATATTGAAATTCAATTTATCTTAAATAAGAAGCAAAACCTTGCATTTAGTTTCGACCTAAAAATTTGATTTTATTATCCTTATTTTTAATTGAAACCAAACCCGAGGTATATCACTGTTAATGATATTAATGAGATTAATCTCCAATTAAGGAAATAATTTAAAAATAAGCTTCTAACTTAATTTTCAAGCGTGATCGTTTTTATTTCTATTTATATAGTTTAAAAAAAACATTACATTTTCAATGTAAAAATAAATTATATTTTATAAATATCTAAAAGTTTAAAACTTCCTTAATATCTTCAATATTATGCTCTTTATAAGCTATTTAGATAAAATATAAAAACTAAAAAAAATAATCAAATTATTAATATTAATAAATAAATTTTAATATGATTAATTGAAAAATATTGAATAAAAGTTAAATTTTTTAAAGAATTAGCTAAATTTTTTGGGCCATAATACTCTGATCACCCTAAATCAAAAATTTTAGAATAAATTACTCCTAAATATAAAGGATAATAATTTACCCCTATTGTAGATAATAAAGGTAAATTTCATATTCTTCTAAAAAATTTTACCCTAAAATTATTACTTATTAATTTATAAGAAATTTTAAATTTTGAGATTTCATAACCAATTCATCCCCCTAGAAAAACCATAATTAAAGTAATAATTTTTATAAAAAAAGGTAAACAAATAAAAATAGGAGAAGAAAAAGTTAATCAAGAAAATAATGAACCTCTAATAATAACAAATAAAATTAATCCTCTTATTCCTTTTAATATCAAAATCCCTGATTCTTTAATTAAATTTATAGAAATAAAATTAAAATTTCCAGTTAATGTATAATAAGTTAACCGAAATCTATAAGATACTGTCAACCCAATTGAAATATAAAAAATAAAGTAAATAAAAAAATTTAAATATCCTATTGATATAAATTCAACAATTATATCTTTTGAATAAAACCCAGATATAAAAGGAAGTCCACATAAAGATCAATTACAAATATTTAAATAAGTACAAGTTAAAGGTAACTGATTAATTAAACTTCCTATATATCGAATATCTTGACAATTATTTATGTTATGAATAATATTACCAGCACATATAAATAATAAAGCCTTAAATAAAGCATGAATTAATAAATGAAAAAAAGCTAATTTATATCTACCTAATGCTAAAATCCTTATTATTAAACCTAATTGTCTTAATGTAGATAAAGCAATAATTTTTTTTAAATCAAATTCAAAATTAGCACCTAATCCAGCTATAAATATTGTTAAAGAAGAAATAAATAATAAAATAAATAATAATGATCTATTAAAAGCAAAGTTAAAACGAATTAATAAATAAACCCCGGCTGTTACTAAAGTTGATGAATGAACTAAAGAAGAAACAGGCGTAGGAGCAGCTATTGCTGCAGGTAGCCAAGATGAAAAAGGAATTTGAGCTCTTTTTGTTAAAGCAGCTAATAAAACAAAATAACTAATTAATTGTATATTAAAATCTTGCTTTATTATTTCTAAATAAAATATAAAATTTCAACTTCCATAGTTAAATATTCATGCAATTGCTATTAATAAAGCAACATCTCCAATTCGATTAGATAAAGCAGTTAATATTCCAGCATTAAATCTTTTTACATTTTGATAATAAATAACTAAACAATAAGAAACTAATCCTAATCCATCTCAACCTAATAAAATCCTAATTAAATTTGGACTAATAATTAAAAATATTATAGAAAAAACAAATATTACTACTAATAAAATAAATCGATTTTTATTTAAATCACCTTCTATATATTCTTCTCTATAAAAAATTACTATCGAAGAAATAAATATAACAAATCTTAAAAATAATGTAGATATTCAATCTAATAAAATTACATAAGTAAAATTTAAACTATTCAAAGAAAAAAAAATTAATTCAAAAAAATAGGAATAATCTAAAATTATTAAATTTATCGAAATAAGTAAAAAAGTAATTCTTCTAATTAAAAATAATAAAAAAAAAATATAACAAATAATCTAAAATAAAATTTATAACTTTGACACCACAAATCAATATTTTTATTAAACTATTTAGATTAAAAAAAAATATCTATTTTTATAAATAATAAATTTAAAGGAACTCAATGCAATAATATTAAAAGAAATTCACGATTTTCTATATTAATAAATCTAAAAAGTCCTGAATAATATTGCCCATGTTGAGTATAAGCAAATAAAAATAAAGAATAAGCAGCACTAAAAAATGAAATTAAAGATAATGTCAATATATTTAATCAATTAAATTGAATAATACTATTTATTAATATAATTTCTCTTAATAAATTTAATGAAGGGGGAGCTGCTATATTAGAAGATAATAATAAAAATCTTCATATACTTAATCTTGGCAATAAATTAAGTAATCCTTTATTTAAATATAAACTACGTCTATGAGTACGTTCATAAACTAAATTTACTCAACAAAAAAGACCAGACGAACATAAACCATGAGCAATTATTAAAAATAAACATCCATAAAATCCATAAAAATTTAAAGTTATAATTCCTGCTAATGCTAACCCTATATGAGCTACAGAAGAGTAAGCAATTAATGATTTTAAATCATTTTGACGTAAACAAATTAAAGAAACAATAAATCCTCCTAATAATGAAATAATTATAAAAAAAATATTTAAGGAATTTAGAAATAACTTAAATATTACTATAAATCGTAACAAACCATAACCTCCTAATTTTAATATAATTCCTGCTAAAATTATAGACCCCGAAACAGGTGCTTCAACATGAGCTTTAGGTAATCAAAGATGTAAAAAAAATATAGGAATTTTTACAAAAAATACTAAATTTATACATAAATATATAAAGCTAGAATTTAAATCTTTTATAAAAAAATAAATTATAGATCCAAAATAATTATATAAATAAAATACTATAATTATTATCGGTAAAGATATAAATAATGTATAAAATAATAAATAAAACCCAGCCTCCAATCGTTCAGGTTGATACCCTCAACCAATAATTAAAATTAAAATTGGAATCAATCTAATTTCAAAAAATAAATAAAAAATAAAAATATTTATTGAAGAAAATGTAATTAATAATCTAATTATTAAACTTCCTAATATAAAATTAAAAAAATTAAAATAATTTTTATCTTTAAATAATTTAAAACTAGCCAAAATTATTAATCTACAAATTCAATATCTTAATAAAATTAAAGAAAAAGATAATATATCACAACCTAAAAAATAACTAATTTCACAAAAATAATTTCTTAAAAAATTAAATATAAAAACAAAAGTAAAAATAAATAAAATTCATAAAAATATTCAAAAATCAATTAAAAATGACACTATATTCAATAAAATTAAACTAATTAAAAATTTTATCATAAAGATGAAAATGTTATTAAATAATCATTACCATATAAACGAACTAATAAAATCAAAATAGAAAGTCCTAATACCCCCTCACAAACTCTTATTGTTAAAAAAATTATTGAAAAAAAAAATTCAAAATTTATATTAATTAAAAAATTAAATAATCCTAAATATATAATAATTACAATAAATTCTAAAGATAATAATATCAAAAGTAAATGCTTACGATTTAAAATAAATCTTATAGCCCCTATGAAAAATATAAAAAATATACTATATATTAACATTTAAGTTTTAATAATTTAAATAAAATATTGGTTTTGTAAACCAAAATTAAGTATATACTTTTAAAACTTCAGATATAAAAAAACTTTCAACTTTAATCTCCAAAATTAATATTTTTATTAAACTAATATCTGATATTTTTTTTATACCATTATTAATAATAAATTCCTTTATATTAATTTTTATAAAACATCCTTTATCATGTGGATTAATATTATTAATTCAAACTACCCTTACTGCATTAATTACAGGAATAATAAATTATAATTTTTGATATTCATATATTTTATTCTTAATTATAATTGGAGGAATATTAATTCTTTTTATTTATATAACAAGAATTGCATCTAATGAAAAATTTAAATTTAATATAAATTTATTTAAAATAATAATATTTATTATTTTAATAAATTTATTATTATTTATATTTTTAGATCACTTTTATTTTAATAATATAAATCAATTACAAGAAATAATAATTATTAAATACTCAAATAATTTATCATTAATAAAATATTTTAATTTTCCAAGACACTTAATTATAATTATACTAATTAGATATTTATTTATCACTTTAATTGCTGCGGTAAAAATAACAAAATTTTCTTATGGGGCTTTACGACAAAAATTTTAATGAAAACTAGATTATGAAAAAAATCACCTATTTTAAAAATTATTAATAATTCTCTAATTAATCTACCTACACCAAGAAATATTTCTTATATATGAAATTTTGGATCTCTTTTAGGACTTTGTTTAATAATTCAAATTTTAACAGGATTATTTTTAGCAATACACTATTGTCCAAATGTAGATCTAGCCTTTAATAGAGTTATTCATATTTGTCGAGATGTAAATAATGGATGATTACTTCGAACTTTACATGCTAATGGAGCTTCTTTCTTTTTTATTTGTTTATATATCCATATTGGACGAGGAATTTATTATAGATCTTATTCAATGATAGAAACATGAATAGTAGGAGTAACTATCTTTTTTATTACTATAGCAACTGCATTTCTTGGATATGTTTTACCTTGAGGACAAATATCCTTTTGAGGAGCTACAGTTATTACAAATCTTATATCTGCAATTCCTTATATTGGAAATATATTAGTCCAGTGAATTTGAGGGGGATTTGCAGTTGATAATGCAACATTAAATCGATTTTTTACATTTCATTTTATTCTACCTTTTATTATTTTAGCCTTAATAATTATTCACCTTTTATTTTTACATCAAACAGGATCAAATAATCCAATTGGAGTAAAAAGAGATATTGATAAAATCCCATTCCATCCTTACTTTATATATAAAGATTTACTAGGTATATTAATTTTAAGTTTTATGCTAATCTTTTTAACTCTAAGAAATCCTTATATATTAGGAGATCCTGATAATTTCATCCCTGCTAATCCTTTAGTAACCCCAATTCATATTCAACCAGAATGATACTTTTTATTTGCTTATGCAATTTTACGTTCAATTCCTAACAAACTAGGGGGAGTAATTGCACTTGTTCTTTCAATTGCAATTTTATACATCTTACCATTTTCAAATAAAAAAAAATACTTAAGAACTCAATTTTATCCTTTAAATAAAAGATTATTTTGAAGATTATTATCTATTGTCATTTTATTAACATGAATCGGAGCTCGGCCAGTTGAAGATCCATATATTTTAATTGGTCAAATTTTAACTATTCTATATTTTATATATTATATTATTAATCCATTAATTATAAAAATATGAGATAAAATTATTTTTAATTAGTTTATGAACTTGTTATAAGTATATATTTTGAAAATATAAAAAAGAAAATAAATTTTCTATAAACTTATACTAAAATTAATTAACTAAATAAATAGAATAAAAATAAATATTTTTACTCTACAAAAAAATAATAAATAATTTAAAGAAACAGGTAAATACCTCTTTCAAGCTAAATATATTAACTTATCATAACGATACCGTGGTAAAGTCCCACGAACCCAAAGTCAAAAAAATGAAATAAAAGATAACTTTAAAAAAAATCTAAATGATATTAAATTAGCACCTATAAATAAAAATACACAAATTATTCTTATAAATAAAATATTTCCATATTCAGCTAAAAAAATCATTACAAATCCACCCCTTCTATATTCAATATTAAACCCTGATACAAGTTCAGATTCTGATTCAGCAAAATCAAAAGGAGTACGATTAGTTTCAGCTAAACTAGAAACTAATCATATATAACATAAAGGAAACAATAAATAAATAAATCAAATAAATTCTTGATATTTTATAAAATCAATCAAATTTAAACTCAAGATTAAAAATAAATAACATATTAAAATTAAAGCCAACCTTACTTCATAAGAAATAGTCTGAGCAACTGAACGTAAAGCACCTAATATAGAATAATTAGAATTACTTGACCAACCAGCTAATATGATAGTATACACTCTAACTCTTGAAATTCTTAAAAAATATAAAATTGATAAATTAAAACTAATATTTATTCTAATAAAAGGTATACAAAATCATAAAAATAAAGCTAAAAATAAATTTATTATAGGACAAATATAATATAAATTAAAATTAGATATTAAAGGATAAGTTTGCTCTTTACTTATTAATTTAATTGCATCACTAAAAGGTTGAATTAAACCAATAAATCCAACCTTATTAGGACCTTTCCGAATTTGAATATAACCTAAAACTTTACGTTCTAATAATGTTAAAAATGCAATCCTAATAATAACACTAATTAATAAAATTAAAGAAGAAATAAATAATAATAAAATATCAAATATATACAAGTATTATTTGTAATAAAATTACATATAAAGATTCTAAATCTATTGCACTAATCTGCCAAAATAACTAATTTTTATCAAAAAAAAAATAAATTTTATATTTATTTGGTCCTTTCGTACTAAAATAAATTAATAATTTAAAGATAGAAACCAACCTGGCTTACACCGGTTTAAACTCAGATCATGTAAAGATTTAAAAGTCGAACAGACTTAATATTTTAGCTTCTACACCAAAAATTTACTTTAATCCAACATCGAGGTCGCAATCTCTATTTTCGATTTGAACTCTAAAATAAAATTACGCTGTTATCCCTAAGGTAATTTTTTCTTATAATCTAAAATTTAGGATCATTTATATATCAATTAATATAAAAATATAAAAAAAGTTCATTAAATTTTTTAATCACCCCAATTAAATAAAAATGTTACTATAAAAATTTAAATACTAAATTTAAATAATTAATTATTATTAAACTCTATAGGGTCTTCTCGTCTTTTAAAAATATTTAAGCTTTTTAACTTAAAAATAAAATTCTAATTAAATAAATTTGAGACAGTTATTTTTTCATCCAACCCTTCATTCCAGCTTTCAATTAAAAAACTAATGATTATGCTACCTTAGCACGGTCAAAATACCGCGGCCATTTAAATTTTCATTGGGCAGGTGAGACCTTAAATTTTTAACAAAAGGACATGTTTTTAATAAACAGGTGAAAAATAATTTGCCGAATTCCTTAAATTTAACTAAATAAATTAAATTATTTATAATTCATTAATTTATACTAATTTTATCATTATTTCTAAATTTTAACTATTAAAATTTATATTTTAATAAAAAATTTATAAAAAATAAAAATATTATATTTTAAAAACTAATTATAACATACTAAAAATTATAGAAATTTCTAATCCTAAATATATTTTTATCTTTAATTTTTAATAAAAATCTATTTTTAAGCTCATCCCTAAAAATATTTAAAATTACTAATATATTATTAAAAATTTAAATTTATATTAATAATTTTAAAATTAAATTTTTTTCTTAAAAAACTAGATATATTTAAAAACGAATAACATTTCATTACTAAAAATTTATTAAAAATATTTATTCTACAATAAAAATAATAAATTTTTAACTCTTTTAAATTCGAGATTATTAAATACTTAATTTAATTTAATAAACCCTGATGCACAAGGTACAAAAAATAAATTTTTCTTTTTTAAAATTAAAAATTTTCTTTCACAATACAATATACTATAATTATTATAATTTTTTCATAAAATTAATAAAAATAAAATTATTTCTTTTAATAAACAAATAAAAATAAAATTTTAATAAATTTTAAATTTTCAAATTAAATTGATTTAACAATTAACTTTTTAATGTAACTAAAATGCTTATAAAGCTTTAATTTGAAATCATCTAGATTCACTTTCCAGTAAATCTACTTTGTTACGACTTATTTCATTTTAAATGAAAGCGACGGGCAATATGTGCATATTTTAGAGCTTAATCATTTTAATTAATTTATTAAAATTACTTTCAAATCCAATTTTAAAATATTTTAAAAATATTTTTCCAAAAATTTTTTTATTGTAACCCATTTTTTCTTTTATATAAACTACACCTTGATCTGAATTATTTTTAAATATAAAATTATAAATATTTTAATTCTTAAAAAATATTTAATAACGACGATATGTAAATTAATAATAAAAGTAAATAAAATCGTGGATTATCATTTATAAAACAGGTTCCTCTGAAAAGACTAAAATACCGCCAAATTTTTTAATTTTCAAGAACATAACTATTACTAATCTAACATATAAATTATACTTTAAATAATAGGGTATCTAATCCTAGTTTAATATTAAAGTTTCATAAATCATTAACTAAAATAAATTTTTTAAAAATTTAAAATTTCACTTAATAAATTTATATTTAAAATTTAAATTCAAATTAATTAATATTAAAATAATTAAATTATATAATTTGTATAACCGCAACTGCTGGCACAAATTTAGTTTATATTAAATATTATTTCTAATTCTTAATTTCTTAAATAATTAAAATTTAATACTGCTAATTATTATTTAATAATCTTTACATATATTAAAAAATAAAACTTAATTTTAAAGCCAAAATAAAACTTTTTATATTTTATTGCAATATAAACTTTATATACAATATATTCTAATTGTATTTATAAATTTATTTTATATAAATAAAATAGTATAACGACAGTTAGGTGCCCCTCTAACTGTTCGAAACTAGGTACGTTCGCTAGGTGCCCTAGCTAAAATGGTATAACGACAGTTAGGTGCCCCTCTAACTGTTCGAAACTAGGTACGTTCGCTAGGTGCCCTAGCTAAAATGGTATAACGACAGTTAGGTGCCCCTCTAACTGTTCGAAACTAGGTACGTTCGCTAGGTGCCCTAGCTAAAATAGTATAACGACAGTTAGGTGCCCCTCTAACTGTTCGAAACTAGGTACGTTCGCTAGGTGCCCTAGCTAAAATAGTATAACGACAGTTAGGTGCCCCTCTAACTGTTCGAAACTAGGTACGTTCGCTAGGTGCCCTAGCTAAAATGGTATAACGACAGTTAGGTGCCCCTCTAACTGTTCGAAACTATAATACTCAAAATACTATAAAATAATCCTAATAAATTTAATTTTTCTATTTTAATTATAATTTATTCACCTAAAATAAAACTTTTATTATTATAATTATTTATAAACATTATATCAAAAATACATCTTTGAGAATTTTCATATAAATAACATTTAATTAAATATACTAGTATATTATTAATAAATCTAAATTTTTAACTATATTTTAATTTTTATTTTAAAAATTATGTAAATTTTATAGCTTTTATTTTATCTAATATTCAAATTTCTTAATTAAAAAATACTTAATATAAATTAATTAAATTAAATATAAATCAATCAAAAAAATAACAAAAATTAATTATCTATTCTAAAATTTAATTAAAACCTAAAGTTTCAAATTTGATTTTTAGAATAAAAAAATTCTACAATAACAAATCTAATACAAAATGACTAATTTTTCAAAAATTTTTGAAAAAAAAAAAAATGTTAATTTTTATATATTTTTCAAAACAAAATATTGAAAAATTCATACTTTTAATGACATAATAAACTTAAATATATTTAATTGAAATATCAAACAATTTTAATTCTATAATTTTAAATAATATAAAATCAAGCTAGATTATTAAATTAAGTAAATCCTTTTTTTTTTAGAAAATATATAATGATTTTTTACTATATAAAAATTATATTTATTAATAATAAATAATTATTATATATTTATATTATATTAATAATTTATATATATAAATATTTTAAATTTAAATAATATATAATAATTATATATATATATATATATTATATATTAATATATAATTAATATTATATAATATATAATAATATAATATAAATATATTAATAATTTAATTTATATTAATAAATAATAAATTAATATAATTATTTAATATTAATAATTTCTTTTATAATAAAAAATAATCAATTAATATAAATATAAGATATTAATATTTTTCTTTTTCTTTTAGTATAAATCGATTATTATGTTATAGAATATTAATATATAATAAGTTCATAATATTCCCTATCATTAATATATATATTTATATTTAAATATTTATTTTATATATAAATTAGATTTATTTAATTTTAAATAATATTAAATTAAATTTTTAATATTATAATAAATACATATATATTATAATATTAAATTTTTATATATAAATATCTATTTTAAAAAATTTCCCATATTGTAAGATAAGAAAATAACTTTATTCCAAAAAAATTGACCGTATTAGACACAGCCAACCCCAAAAATTTTGGAAAAAAAAATTCAAAAAAATCCATTTTTTTTGTCAAAAATCAAAAAAAAATGAACTCAAAAAAACCCTCTACTAAATTTAATTTTTGGATATAATCCCCAACAAAATTACCCTAAAACTACCCCCCAAATTTTTGAAAATTTCCAAAAATTTTTAAAAAAATAAAAAATATTTTTTTTTTTAAAAAAACCCCCCATTACTTTAATTTTCAACTAAAAATTCTTTTTAAATTTCCAATACATACAACATAAAGTTTATATTTTTTTTTAATATTTAAAGTTTTA